TTCTCCACCTTAACGACAGAAAAAAGGATTGATCAAATTCTATTGAGTCTGACTCATAGTGATCATTTATCAAAGAATGACTCTGGTTATCAAATGATTGAACAACCGGGATCAATTTCCTTACGATACTTAGTTGACATTCATCAAAAGGATCTAATGAATTATGAGTTCAATAGATCCTGTTTAGCAGAAAGACGGATATTCCTTGCTCATTATCAGACAATCACTTATTCACAAACCTCGTGTGGGGCTAATAGTTTTCATTCCCCATCTCCTCATGGAAAACCCTTTTCGCTCCGCTTAGCCCTATCCCCTTCTAGAGGTATTTTAGTGATAGGTTCTATAGGAACTGGACGATCCTGTTTGGTCAAATACCTAGCGACAAACTCCTATGTTCCTTTCATTACGGTATTTCCGAACAAGTTCCTGGATGACAAGCCTAAGGGTTATCTTATTGATGATATTGATGATAGTGACGATATCGATATTGATGATAGTGACGATATTGATGATAGTGATGATGACCTTGATATTGATACGGAGCTGCTAACTATGACGAATGTGCTAACTATGTATATGACGCCGAAAATAGACCGATTTGATATCACCCTTCAATTCGAATTAGCAAAAGCAATGTCTCCTTGCATAATATGGATTCCAAACATTCATGATCTGCATGTGAATGAGTCGAATTACTTATCCCTCGGTCTATTAGAGAACTATCTCTCCAGGGATTGTGAAAGATGTTCCACTGGAAAGATTCTTGTTATTGCTTCGACTCATATTCCCCAAAAAGTGGATCCCGCTCTAATAGCTCCGAATAAATTAAATACATGCATTAAGATACGAAGGCTTCTTCTTCCACAACAACGAAAGCACTTTTTCATTCTTTCATATACTAGGGGATTTCACTTGGAAAAGAAGATGTTCCATACTAACGGATTCGGGTCCATAACCATGGGTTCCAATGCGCGAGATCTTGTAGCACTTATCAATGAGGCCCTATCAATTAGTATTACACAGAAGAAATCCATTATAGAAACTAATACAATTAGATCAGCTCTTCATAGAAAAACTTGGGATTTTCGATCCCAGATAAGATCGGTTCAGGATCATGGGATCCTTTTCTATCAGATAGGAAGGGCTGTTACACAAAATGTACTTCTAAGTAATTGCCCCATAGATCCTATATCTATCTATATGAAGAAGAAATCATGTAAGGGAGGGGATTCTTATTTGTACAAATGGTACTTCGAACTTGGAACGAGCATGAATAAATTAACGATACTTCTTTATCTTTTGAGTTGTTCTGCCGGATCGGTCGCTCAAGATCTTTGGTCTTCATCCAGACACGATGAAAAAAATTGGATCACTTCTTATGGATTCGTTGAGAATGATTCTGATCTAGTTCATGGCCTATTACTATTATTACTATTAGAAGTAGAAGGCGCTCTGGCTCTGGCGGGATCCTCACGGACAGAAAAATATTGCAATCAGTTTGATAATAATCGAGTGACATTACTTCTTCGGTCCGAACCAAGGAATCAGTTAGATATGATGCAAAATGGATCTTGTTCTATCGTTGATCAGAGATTTCTATATGAAAAATACGAATCGGAGTTTGAAGAAGGGGAAGGGGCCCTCGATCCGCAACAGATAGAGGAGGATTTATTCAATCACATAGTTTGGGCTCCTAGAATATGGCGCCCTTGTGGCAATCTATTTGATTGTATCGAAAGGCCCACTGGATTGGGATTTCCCTATTGGACTGGGTCATTTCGGGGCAAATGGATCATTTATCATAAAGAGGATGAGCTTCAAGAGAATGATTCGGAGTTCTTGCAGAGTGGAACCATGCAGTGCCAGACACGAGATAGATCTTCCAAAGAACAAGGCTTTTTTCGAACAAGCCAATTCATTTGGGACCCTGCGGATCCATTCTTTTCCCTATTCAAAGATCAGCCCTCTGTCTCTGTGTTTTCACGTCGAGAATTCTTTGCAGATGAAGAGATGTCAAAGGGGCTTATTGCTTCCCAAACAAATCCTCCTACATCTATATATAAACGCTGGTTCATCAAGAATACGCAAGAAAAGCACTTCGAATTGTTGATTCATCGCCAGAGATGGTTTAGAACCAATAGTTCATTATCTAATGGATCTTTCCGTTCTAATACTCTATCCGAGAGTTATCAGTATTTATCAAATCTGTTCCTATCTAACGGAACGCTATTGGATCAAATGACAAAGACATTGTTGAGAAAGAGATGGCTTTTCCCGGATGAAATGAAACATTTGATTCATGTAACAGGAGAAAGATTCCCCATTCCTTAGCCGTAAAGATATGTGCCCATGAAAAGGGGATTAAGTGGAACAGAATTGGCCGGATGGTAGAGTCGTGGAAACACTTGTTTCTTCCATCTTTTTGGCCTTAGCTCCATGGAACAATATGCTACTGCTGAAACATGGAAGAATTGAAATCTTAGATCACTATGTGTGGATG